AACTCATCACTTCGCATTATCTGGATCCAAATAACCAGTCAAGATATGATCGGTCATATCATTGTAGCAACTAAAATATTTTTTACATAAATAAAAGAAAAAAAATAGAATTCTAAGTTGTAAAGCAAAAGAAAGAACAAAGATGTAGATAAATGGAAGGGTGAAAGAAAGAGAGAAAAAAATACCTAATGATATAGAATTCCATCCAATATGTAAGGTCTATGAGTCATATCATAAAAGGCAGTGTAATAAAGCATTAATACTGATTCATACATAATTAAACAAATCGATTTCGAAATAGAAAATTAAAAAATAAGAGCTTCGAGCCAATAAAGACTAATAAAATTGACTCAAGAAAAAATTTCATTATGAGCTCCATTGTAGAAATCAGACCTAAGCATTAAATAAGAAGCGATGGGAACGATGGAACCTATGAATCCAAATTTATTTATTTAAAACGGGTTCATTTATCGGGATGGCGAAACAAACCAAAAACGAATTTATTCCTATTCATTTATAGGGAAAGCAAAAAAAAAAAAGAGCTAACCCTACAACTGAAATAGCGATGAAAAGAGTAAATATTCGCCTGCGAAATCTTTATTTTCTTGGATTGAGAAATTTGGGTTAATCGAAGAAAATAAAAGACAAAACAAAATAAAGATTCGTTATAACAATAATAACAATAACATTAGAAAAATGAAAGGTCATACAACATTGAAATTTAAAATAGAAATATTACCATGTTTCATTATCTAAAAAAAGAAGATATACAAACAAATAATAGATAAATTTTATATTTTTTCATTCGCAAGGAGCTGGATGAGAAGAAACTCTCACGTCCAGTTCTGCAGTAGAGATGGAATTTAGAACAACCATCGACTATAACCCCAAAAGAACCAGATTCCGTAAACAACATAGAGGAAGAATGAAGGGAATATCTTATCGAGGTAATAATATTTCTTTCGGTAAATATGCTCTTCAGGCACTTGAACCTGCTTGGATCACATCTAGACAAATTGAAGCAGGTCGACGAGCAATGACACGAAATGCACGCCGTGGTGGAAAAATATGGGTACGTATATTTCCAGACAAACCGGTTACAGTAAGACCCGCAGAAACACGTATGGGTTCAGGGAAAGGATCTCCTGAATATTGGGTAGCTGTTGTTAAACCAGGTCGAATACTTTATGAAATGGGTGGAGTAACAGAAAATATAGCTAGAAAGGCTATTTCAATAGCATCGTCTAAAATGCCTATACGAACTCAATTCATTATTTCGGGATAAAAATAAAAGGGGAAGAATCAAAGGAAATAGGTCTTGAGGATAAAAAATCATAGGTTTGGACAAACAATATTTCTTTTTTCTTCGCCCTTTGCAATGAAAGAATAGATTCAAAAAAAAAAAATGATATGATTCAACCTCAGACCTTTTTAAATGTAGCGGATAACAGCGGGGCTCGAGAATTAATGTGTATTCGAATCATAGGAGCTAGCAATCGTCGATATGCTCATATCGGTGACGTTATTGTTGCTGTGATCAAAGAAGCAGTGCCAAATATGCCCCTAGCAAGATCAGAAGTGGTCAGAGCTGTAATTGTACGTACCTGTAAAGAATTCAAACGCGATAACGGTATGATAATACGATATGATGACAATGCTGCGGTTGTCATTGATCAAGAAGGAAATCCAAAGGGAACTAGGGTTTTTGGTGCAATTGCACGGGAATTGAGACAGTTAAATTTTACAAAAATAGTTTCATTAGCTCCGGAGGTGTTATAAAAATGAGATCGTGATATGGTTAGGGGAAGATATTTGAAAAAAAAAATTAATAAATGGATTTCAATTTATTAATGGATTGTGTCTCATGCATATGCCTTTAAGAATTCATATTCATAAAAAAAAGCAAAAAAAAAAACAAGATAAAGCATGTTGATTATATCAAAATTTGGAAGCACCAAGAATTTTAATTCATTATGGGCAGGGATACTATTGCTGACATAATAACCTCTATACGAAATGCTGATCTGGATAAAAAAAGAGTGGTTCGAATAGCATCTACTAATATCACCGAAAATATTGTTAAAATCCTTTTACGAGAAGGTTTTATCGAAAACGTGAGAAAACATCAAGAAAAAAAAAAAGATTTTTTGGTTTTAACCCTACGACATAGAAGGAATAGGAAAAGACCTTATAGAAATATTCTCAATTTAAAACGAATCAGTCGGCCTGGTCTACGAATCTATTCTAATTATCAACGAATTCCTAGAATTTTAGGCGGGATCGGAATTGTAATTCTTTCTACTTCTCAAGGTATAATGACAGACCGAGAGGCTCGACTAGAAAGAATTGGCGGAGAAATTTTATGTTATATATGGTAATCCTTCTAATATCCGAATTGGATCCAAAACTTCCTATTTGTAAAAAAAAAAGAAAAGAGGCGAGTTTTCTAATATCGTTCCTCCTCCATCAATTGATACTTCAAGGAGGCTGTACCTGGAAT